TGTTGCTTCTAACATAGGGATTGCTAAAAGTCAAATTCGGGAAAAAGAACCGATTGTATGGGAAATACTTCAAGAAGTTATGCGGGGGCATCCTGTATTGTTGAATAGAGCACCCACCTTGCATAGATTAGGCATACAGGCCTTCCAACCCATTTTAGTGGAGGGGCGCGCTATTTGTTTACACCCATTAGTTTGTAAGGGTTTCAATGCAGACTTTGATGGAGATCAAATGGCTGTTCATGTACCTTTATCTTTGGAAGCTCAAGCGGAGGCTCGTTTACTTATGTTTTCTCATATAAATCTCTTGTCTCCAGCTATTGGGGATCCCATTTCCGTACCAACTCAAGATATGCTTATCGGACTCTATGTATTAACGATCAGGAATCGTAGAGGTATTTGTGCAAATAGGCATAATACATATAATCGCGGAAACTATCAAAATAATACAGTTGACAATAATGACTATAAGTATACGAAAGAGAAAGAACTGTATTTTTGTAGTTCCTATGATGTACTTGGAGCTTATCGGCAGAAACGAATCAGTTTAGATAGTCCTTTGTGGCTCCGATGGAGACTAGATCAACGTGTCATTGGCTCAAGAGAAGTTCCCATCGAACTTCAATATGAATCTTTGGGTACTTATCATGAGATTTATGAGCACTATCTAATAGTAGGAAGTGTCAAAAAAGAAATCCATTGTATATACATTCGAACCACTCTTGGTCATATTTCTTTTTATCGAGAAATAGAAGAAGCCATACAGGGGTTTTGTCGGGCCTATTCATACGCTATCTAAACTAATAAATTAGATTAGGTGATGCCCGTGCCCATAGGAATTCGGGTCTCTCCAGTTTCACTGGTATCATAATTTCTGAATTTTTGCGTGAATCAAGATTGAGATTGAGGAAAGGAAGTTTTCGAATCACTGACTCAGGCCCATTGTCGAATCCTACTCAGCAGAATATAGAGGTACTTATGTTATGGCAGAACGGGCTGATCTGGTCTTTCACAATAAAGTGATAAATGGAACTGCTATGAAACGACTTATTAGCAGATTAATAGATCATTTCGGAATGGCATATACATCACACATCCTGGATCAAGTAAAGACTTTGGGTTTCCAGCAAGCCACTGCTACATCTATTTCATTAGGAATTGATGATCTTTTAACAATACCTTCTAAGGGATGGTTAGTCCAAGACACTGAACAACAAAGTTTTATTTTTGAAAAACACCATCATTATGGAAATGTACATGCGGTAGAAAAATTACGTCAATCCATTGAGATATGGTATGCTACAAGTGAATATTTGAGACAAGAAATGAATCCTAATTTTCGGATGACTGATCCTTTTAATCCAGTCCATCTGATGTCCTTTTCGGGAGCTAGAGGAAATGCATCTCAGATACACCAATTAGTAGGTATGAGAGGATTAATGTCGGATCCCCAAGGACAAATGATTGATTTACCCATTCAAAGCAATTTACGCGAAGGGCTTTCTTTGACAGAATATATAATTTCCTGCTACGGAGCCCGCAAAGGAGTTGTAGATACTGCTGTACGAACATCAGATGCCGGATACCTCACGCGTAGACTTGTTGAAGTAGTTCAACACATTATTGTACGTAGAACGGATTGTGGTACTATCCGAGGTATTTCCGTGAGTCCTCGAAATGGGATGACGGAAAAAATTTTTGTCCAAACACTAATTGGTCGCGTATTAGCAGACAATATATATATGGGTCTACGATGCATTGCCGCTCGAAATCAAGATATTGGGATTGGACTTGTCAATCGATTCATAACTTTTCGGGCACAACCAATATATATTCGAACCCCCTTTACTTGCAAGAGTGCATCTTGGATCTGTCAATTATGTTATGGTCGGAGTCCCACTCACGGCGACCTGGTCGAATTGGGAGAAGCCGTAGGTATTATTGCGGGTCAATCAATTGGGGAACCAGGGACTCAACTAACATTAAGAACTTTTCATACCGGTGGAGTATTCACAGGTGATACTGCCGAACATGTACGAGCTCCCTCTAATGGAAAAATAAAATTTAATAAGGATTTGGTTTATCCCACACGTACCCGTCATGGGCATCCTGCTTTTCTATGTTCTATAGACTTGTATGTAACTATTGAGACTCGGGATATTATCCATAATGTGAATATTCCACCAAAAAGTTTGATTTTAGTTCAAAATGATCAATATGTAGAATCAGAACAAGTGATTGCTGAGATTCGTGCCGGAACGTCTACTTTTCGTTTTAAAGAGAAGGTACGAAAACATATTTATTCTGAATCAGAGGGAGAAATGCACTGGAGTACCGATGTCCACCATGCATCTGAATATACACATGGTAATGTTCATCTATTACCAAAAACAAGTCATTTATGGATATTAGCGGGAGGTCCGCGCAGATCCAGTATAGTGTCTTTTTCACTCCACAAAGATCAAGATCAAATGAATGTTCATTCTTTTTCTTTCGAAGAAAGATATATCTTTGACCTCTCAATGACTAATCATCGAGTAAGACATAAATTGTTGGATACTTCTGGTAAAAAAGATAGGGAAATTCTTGACTATTCAAGACCTGATCGAATCATATCCAATGGTCATTGGAATTTCATATATCCTTCTATTCTCCAAGAAAATTCTGATTTCTTGGCGAAAAAACGAAGAAATAGATTCATTATCCCATTACAATATGATCAAGAACGAGATAAAGAACTAATGCCCTGTTTTGGTATTTCGATTGAAATACCCATAAATGGTATTTTACGTAGAAATAGTATTCTTGCTTATTTTGATGATCCACGATACAGAAGAAATAGTTCAGGAATTACTAAATATGGGACCATAGAGGTAGATTCAATCATAAAAAAAGAGGATTTGATTGAGTATCGAGGAGCAAAAGAATTTAGTCCAAAATACCAGAAAGTAGATCGGTTTTTTTTCATTCTCGAAGAAGTGCATATCTTACCCGGATCTTCGTTCATAATGGTCCGGAACAATACTATCATTGGAGTAGATACACAACTCGCTTTAAATACAAGAAGCCGGGTAGGCGGATTAGTCCGAGTGGAGAGAAAAAAAAAAAGTATTGAACTGAAAATCTTTTCTGGAGATATTCATTTTCCTGGAGAAACAGATAAGATATCCAGGCACAGCGGCATTTTGATACCACCAGAGACGGAAAAAAAAAATTCTAAGAAATCAAAAAAATGGAAAAATTGGATCTATGTCCAACGGATTACACCCACCAAGAAAAAGTATTTTGTTTCGGTTCGGTCCGTAGTCACATATGAAATAGCTGATGGGATAAATTTAGCAACACTTTTCCCTCGGGATCTCTTGCAGGAAAAGGATAATGTCCAACTTAGAGTTGTCAATTATATCTTTTATGGAAATGGCAAGTCAATTCGAGGAATTTATCACACAAGTATTCAATTAGTTCGGACTTGCTTAGTATTGAATTGGGACCAAGAAAAAAATGGTTCTATAGAAGAGGTTCATGCTTCCTTTGTTGAGGTAAGGACAAATGATCTGATTCGCGATTTCATAAGAATTGAGTTAGTCAAGTCCACTATTTCGTATACCGGAAAAAGGTATGATAGGGCAAGTTCTGTATTGATTTCCGATAATGGATTAGATCGCACCAATATCAATCCTTTTTATTCCAAGGCGAAGATTCAATCACTTATCCAACATCAAGGAACTATTGGTATTGGTACGTTGTTGAATCGAAATAAAAATAAGGAATGCCAATCTTTGATAATTTTGTCATCATCCAATCGTTCTCGAATTGGTCCATTCAATGGCTCGAAATATAACAATGTGACAAAAGAATCAGATCCCATAATCAAAATTAGGGATTTGCTGGGTCCCTTAGGGACTATTGTCCCTAAAATAGCGAATTTTTTTTCATCTTACTATTTAATAACTCATAATCATATCTTGTTAAAGAAATATTTGCTACTTGACAATTTTAAACAGACTTTCCAAGTACTTAAATACTGTTTAATAGATGAAAATAGGAGGATTTATAATCCCGATCCATGTGGTAACATAATTTTGAATCCACTCCATTTGAATTGGTGCTTTCTCCATCACGATTATTGTGAAGAGACATCTACAATAATTAGCCTTGGACAATTTATTTGTGAAAATGTATGTCTATTCAAATACGAATCACACGTAAAAAAATCTGGTCAAATTTTAATTGTTCATGTTGACTCCTTAGTTATAAGATCAGCTAAACCCTATTTGGCCACTCCAGGAGCAACTGTTCATAGCCATTATGGAGAAATCCTTTACGAAGGAGATACATTAGTTACATTTATATATGAAAAATCGAGATCTGGTGACATAACGCAAGGTCTTCCAAAAGTGGAACAAATCTTAGAAGTGCGTTCGATTGATTCAATATCGATGAACCTAGAAAGGAGAGTTGAAGGTTGGAACGAGCGTATACAAAGAATTCTTGGAATCCCCTGGGGATTCTTGATTGGAGCTGAGCTAACCATAGCCCAAAGTCGTATCTCTTTGGTTAATAAGATCCAAAAGGTTTATCGATCCCAGGGGGTACAGATCCATAATAGACATATAGAAATTATTGTACGTCAAGTAACATCAAAAGTGTTGGTTTCAGAAGATGGAATGTCTAATGTTTTTTTACCTGGAGAATTAATCGGCTTTTTGCGAGCGGAACGAGCAGGGCGTGCTTTGGACGAAGCGATCTGTTATCGGGCAATTTTATTGGGAATAACGAGGGCATCTCTAAATACTCAAAGTTTCATATCCGAAGCAAGTTTTCAAGAAACCGCTCGAGTTTTAGCGAAAGCTGCTCTACGAGGTCGTATTGATTGGTTGAAAGGCCTGAAGGAGAACGTTGTTCTGGGGGGGATTATACCTGTTGGTACTGGATTCCAAAAATTAGTACACCCTTCAAGGCAAGACAAGAACGTTCATTTGGAAATCAAAAGAAAGAATCTATTCGAGTTGGAAATAAGAGATATTTTGTTACACCATAGAGAATTTTTTTGTTCTTACGTCCAAAACTATTTCCATGAGACAAATTTCCATGAGACATCAGAACAATCATTTACCCGATTTAATGATTCCTAAGAGCGGATTCTTTCCTTTCACTTTAACTATCTTTCAATTATCTGGTCCGATTATTGATTTGGTAAAAAATAAAATAAGTAATTAAATTGGTAATAAATAAAAAAAAAAAAAATAAGTAATTAAAAGAAATTAATGGTTTGGGTCGTGTATCAACGGTCAATCCCCCGTAGAAGGTTCCATCGGAACAATTATTTATTTCAGGGTACCTCGTCTCTTTGTTAAAGTTAAAAAAAAGGAAGTCTGGGGAAAAATGACAAGAAGATATTGGAACATCAATTTGGAAGAGATGATGGAAGCAGGAGTTCATTTTGGTCATGGTACTAAGAAATGGAATCCTAGAATGGCCCCTTACATCTCTGCAAAGCGTAAAGGTATTCATATTACAAATCTCACTAGAACTGCTCGTTTTTTATCAGAAACCTGTGATTTAGTTTTTGATGCAGCAAGTAGGGGAAAAAACTTCTTAATCGTTGGTACAAAAAATAAAGCAGCGGATTCAGTAGCATCAGCTGCAATAAGGACTCGGTGTCATTATGTTAATAAAAAATGGCTTGGTGGTATGTTAACGAATTGGTCCACTACGGAAACGAGACTTCACAAGTTCAGGGACTTAAGAGCAGAACAAAAGATGGGGAAACTCAACTGTATCTCCAAAAGAGATGCAGCAATGTTGAAGAGAAAATTATCTACCTTGCAAACATATCTCGGTGGGATCAAATATATGACGGGGTTGCCTGATATTGTGATCATCGTTGATCAGCAAGAAGAATATACGGCTCTTCGAGAATGTGTCATTTTGGGTATTCCAACAATTTGTTTAATCGATACAAATTGTGACCCAGATCTCGCAGATATTTCGATTCCAGCAAACGATGACGCTATAGCTTCAATCCGATTGATTCTTAACAAATTAGTATCTGCAATTTGTGAGGGTCGTTCTAGCTATACTATATAAGATAAGATAAGAAATATAAGATAAGAAATCGTTGATTATCATTAAGAATAATAAGATTAGTTAATTATTTGGCAACTCATAGATTTATTGGATCGGTTACTATTTTTTAATTTTTTAAAAGAGATAAAAAAAAGGGGATATTGATATTATTATTATGTTATGATGTTATGTAATTTCTTGGTATCGTAAATAAAATATACGATTAATGATTCAAGTTAGTGAGTTGAGAAATAGATGGTTGAATCAAAATAATTCCTTTTTTGAAGTTCAATTTCTGTCAGAGGACAATATGAATGTTATACCATGTTCCATTAAAACACTCAAAGGGTTATACGATATATCGGGTGTAGAAGTAGGCCAACATTTCTATTGGCAAATAGGAGGTTTACAAATCCATGCCCAAGTACTTATCACTTCTTGGGTCGTAATTGCTATCTTATTAGGTTCAGTCATCATAGCTGTTCGGAATCCACAAACCATTCCGACCGACGGCCAGAATTTCTTCGAATATGTCCTTGAATTTATTCGAGATTTGAGCAAAACTCAGATTGGAGAAGAATATGGTCCTTGGGTTCCCTTTATTGGAACTATGTTCTTATTTATTTTTGTTTCTAACTGGTCAGGTGCTCTTTTACCTTGGAAAATCATACAATTACCTCATGGGGAGTTAGCTGCGCCTACGAATGATATAAATACTACTGTTGCTTTAGCTTTACCCACGTCAGCGGCATATTTTTATGCGGGTCTTACCAAAAAAGGATTGGGTTATTTCGGGAAATACATTCAACCAACCCCAATACTTTTACCAATTAACATCCTAGAAGATTTCACAAAACCTTTATCTCTTAGTTTTCGACTTTTCGGGAATATATTGGCTGATGAATTAGTAGTTGTTGTTCTTGTTTCTTTAGTCCCTTCAGTAGTTCCTATACCTGTTATGCTTCTTGGATTATTTACAAGTGGTATTCAAGCTCTTATTTTTGCAACGTTAGCCGCGGCTTATATAGGTGAATCCATGGAGGGTCATCATTGACTAGTTTTCGAAATAGTCTTTTTTAAGCTTATCCCAATTCATGCATGATTCAAGAGAATCCACTTGGTTGGGGAACATAATAGATACAAATACGTATGAATATACGACCTAGAGTCGTAGGAAAAAAGATAGACGATATTGCGGAATTGTAAAAAAAAGATGGGTTGGGGGGGTCACACTAGATGTATGTAATCTCTATAAGTCCAGCCCCTGTGTCTGTTTCGAGGAATGATTCTAGAATCCGATTCAATATAAAATGTGGTTTACGTTATGGAAGAAACAAATGTATATGTGATATTAGATATTTACTAGTTATATAGGACTATTCCTAATATATATATATTACCCTATATAATATATATATTATTTTATTGATTGATATTGATTGATTTGATTGCGGTTCACTGCATTTATATAGTTCCAATATAAGTCCTTCTGTTTCGTATGTGATTGTGGATTGAATGAAATGCAAAAAAGAGATGAACTATAGTTCTGACGATTCAGTAATATTATCATTTCAATTCGGAGTTTTTAGTTATTTCGACCCGATAGATCTTAATCAGATAGATCTTAATGATAAAATCTTAATGAAAAAAATGATAAAAAAATGAAGTAAAAATTCATTGGTTGATTGTATCATTAACCATTTTTTTTTTTGGTGCGAGGAACTTACCATGAATCCACTGATTTCTGCCGCTTCCGTTATTGCTGCTGGATTGGCCGTAGGGCTTGCTTCTATTGGACCTGGAGTTGGTCAAGGTACTGCTGCAGGCCAAGCTGTAGAAGGTATTGCGAGACAACCAGAAGCAGAGGGTAAAATACGAGGTACTTTATTGCTTAGTCTAGCTTTTATGGAAGCTTTAACAATTTATGGACTGGTCGTGGCGTTAGCGCTTTTGTTTGCGAATCCTTTTGTTTAATCCTAGAAATGTAAAAAAGTACCTTACATACTATACTTTTTTTCTTATTTTTTTAACTCGCTATACTTTTTTCTTATTTTATTAACTCAGAATTGCTGTTTGCTTCTTCTAATTATATCAACGCTTTACTCCTACAATTATTTATTTGTTGAGACAATACCCCAGGAAAGGAAGGACTGTTTTGAGGATGAGTAATTACTGGATCCGCTCCTTTTCTTCCTTCGCGTCCTTAGCTTAAGCTTAGTACAATGTAAACCTTTTTTTTTTTTACTTTTTTTAGTTTTAGGAATCGTTTCAACAAACGAGATATTTCACAATTGACATGAGACCCAAGACTTAACCTAATAAGTATTTTATTGGATTGGAAACTTCAAGTAAGAAATTTTTAAATTATCAAATTAAATTACTAGATTTAATCTACTCCCATTAAAAACATTAAAAAAAAAAAAAAATGGAAATATTATTTATATAAAAATGGAAATATTATTTATATAATAAAAAGAAATCGACCAAAAAAGGGACGACGAAGTGATACAAAAAGAACTCTGTTCTTTGTTAGTCCTATCTATAAGAGGAGAACATATGAAAAATGTAACCGATTCTTTCCTTTCCTTGGGTCACTGGCCATCCGCCGGGAGTTTCGGGTTTAATACCGATATTTTAGCAACAAATCCAATAAATCTAAGTGTAGTGCTTGGTGTATTGATTTTTTTTGGAAAGGGAGTGTGTGCGAGTTGTGTATTTCAAGAATAGGTTGGATCCATCCGACTGCACTTTATTTATGGTATTTTATTCATTTTATAGGATAAATAGGAAAAAAAGTGCACGATCTCAACGAATTATTTCTGAATAAATTAAGAAATCATATGTAAGAACCATAGCATTTCGTGACTTATTGGTAAATTTGATTCTCTATTAACCAATAATGTGAGACCATTAACATGGTTAAAGCTAAACTGTTTGAAGTCCAGGCAAAACATGGTACTCTTTCTACCGGTACTAACGTACCGAAATGGTTTAAAAATGAATAGTTGGTAATTTATCTGATATAGAACACTCATATCGATAAAATGATTTGAACCATTTATTAAAAAAATAGGCATCTTGCTCTTTTTTTCCAATGCTGAATCGACGACCTACATAAAAAAAAAATAGGAATTTTTGGATTTGAAGTGAAGAAAAAAAGGAAATAAAAAAAAATATAGAAATAAATTGTAAATTTAAATTTTAAATTAAATAAAGAACAAATACAAATAAAGAACAAATACAAATAAAGAAAGAACTTTGCTGACAATTATAGATTTTTGTCTGGTCGGAAGAGTCCTTCTAATATTCTGGTCTTATATCAGTTTCGATGTTTTTGAATATAAACAGAAAAGAGAGGGTAGGCTCATTACATTAAAAAAAAAGATATGGGAATGCCCATAACATAAAATAAATAATTGAGCGTGAGAGCCAAATGAATCGAAAGATTCATGTTTGGTTCGGGAAGAGATTATGGAAGTTGTGAAATTAATGGTAAGATAATCTACTTTCATTAAATGATTTATTAGATAATCGAAAACAGAGGATCTTGAGTACTATTCGAAATTCGGAAGAATTACGTAGAGGGGTCATTGAGCAGCTCGAAAGAGCCAGGACTCGCTTACGGAAAGTGGAAATAGAAGCAGATGAGTATCGAATGAATGGATACTCTGAGATAGAACGAGAAAAAGAAAATTTGATTAATGCCACTTGTGACACTTTGGAACGATTAGAAAATTACAAAAATGAAACCCTTCATTTTGAACAACAAAGAGCGATTAATCAGGTCCGACAACGAGTTTTTCAACAAGCCTTACAAGGAGCTCTAGGAACTCTGAATAGTTGTTTGAATAGTGAGTTACATTTCCGTACGATCCGTGCTAATATTGGCATTCTAGGGGCCATGGAAGAAATAACAGATTAGCCCTTTTACTTT